TCTTCCTTCTCCGAGCTCGGGTTATGGAAGAAGGAACCGAGAAGGAGGTATCAGCAACAACTGGTTTTATTACGGGGCAGCTCATGATGTTCATATCGATCTATTATGCGCCTCTGCATCTAGCATTGGGTAGACCTCATACAATAACTGTCCTAGTTCTACCGTATCTTTTGTTTCATTTCTTCTGGAACAATCACAAAAACTTTTTTTATTATGGATCTACTACCAGAAATTCCATGCGTAATCTCAGCATTCAATGTGTATTCCTAAATAATCTAATTTTTCAATTATTCAACCATTTCATTTTACCAAGTTCAACGTTAGCCAGATTAGTCAACATTTATATGTTTCGATGCAACAACAAGATGTTATTTGTAACAAGTAGTTTTGTTGGTTGGTTAATTGGTCACATTTTATTCATGAAATGGGTTGGCTTGGTATTATTCTGGATACGGCAAAATCATTCGATTCGATCTAATAATAAGTACCTTGTGTCAGAATTGAGAAATTCTATGGCTCGAATCTTTAGTATTCTCTTATTTATCACCTGTGTCTACTATTTAGGCAGAATGCCGTCGCCTATTGTCACTAAGAAACTGAAAGAAACGGAAGAAAGGGGAGAAAGAAAAGAAGAAAACGATGTAGAAACAACTTACGAAGAAGACAAAGATAGCCCAGACTACGAGGATTTTTATCTTGATACTCATCAAGATAATTTGGAATTGGTAAAACTTAACTTAAAAAAAGAAGAGAAAAATGAAAAAAAAGATTGATACATAAGAGAAATACAAGAATAGATAAGAAGAGACTCGTCCACCTCCCATATATTTAACCCCTTCCCCTATAAAGAAACTGGTAACGCCGACCCCGTTTGTAATTCCATCAATTATATGTCTATCAAAAAACTGAATTCGTGCAGCTAATCCTCTTATACCTACAGTAAAAATCCTAGTATAAAAAATATCTATGTAACCACGATTATATGACCAATTGTATATCACATTTTCCACTTGGTCCAAGAGAGTTCTCTTGGGGCCCCCCTTTACAAACAAATTGACTAAGTCCAAATTCGGTAGAGATGAATAAACAGATCCATATAAAATAGATGCTATAAATAATCCAAAAAGAGCTATACTGACCGAAAAAACTGCATTTTTTAAAAAATCATACCAATCTGGGGAACCATTCAAATTTGGATGGAAAAAGTTTGTGGACGGAGTTAACCATTTCGATAATAGATCAAAATCTATTACTCCTTGATCAAAATGAATTCCGATTGATCCAACGAATAAAGTAAATAGTACCAATACAAGCAGAGGAAATAACATAGTATTGTCCGACTCATGAGGATAGGTGTAAGTATATTTATTTCTAAAGTGAGTACTAAAGTATCGTATTCTATTTCTTCCATTATCATCAATTTGATATGTATCCTTTGAAAAAAAGGAGACCTTATTATTCATTGTTGATAAAAGTAAATTTCTATTGACTGCTTTTGGCACTTTTTTTCCCCATAAAGATATTGAATAGAAAGAACTATTTTTAGTGCTACTGTAATTTTGAAAATGAATGCGCAAATGTCCATCAAAGGTAAGTAAATACATCCGAAACATATAAAATGCGGTTAATCCCGCTGTAAAGGAAGCTATTATTGCGAAAGTTGGTGAATACAACCAACTATCATTAAGAATTTCATCTTTGGACCAAAAACAAGCAAGAGGCGGAATACCACAAAGGGAGAGTGTACCTAAGAAAAAGGTAATTCTTGTAATTGGAACATATTTTGTTAAACCGCCCATAAGAACCATATTTTGACTTTTATCTGGTGAATATCCAACAATGGGTTCCATTGAATGAATAATTGATCCGGATCCCAAAAACAATAAAGCTTTCGAATAGGCATGAGTGATCAAATGGAATAAAGCGGCTCGATAAGAACCTATACCCAAAGCTAACATAATATAACCCAATTGAGACATTGTCGAGTAAGCTAAACTTCTTTTAATGTCTCTTTGAGCAAGAGCAAAAGTAGCTCCTAATAGTACTGTTATTACGCCTATTGAAGAAATGATATTCATTATGGAAGGTATAACTATGAAAAGAGGAAGAAGCCGAGCTACAAGAAAAATTCCCGCTGCTACCATAGTAGCAGCATGTATAAGAGCAGAAATGGGAGTGGGTCCTTCCATAGCATCAGGTAACCATATGTGAAGGGGGAATTGTGCGGATTTAGCAACTGCACCAACGAATAAAAAAGAAGCACACAGAGTAACAAATAAGGAATTTACTCCATTATGATGAACCAAGTTATTAACTATTTCGAACAAATCCCGAAATTCTAAACTACCAGTTATCCAATAAAGTCCTAAAATTCCTAATAATAAACCAAAATCCCCTATACGATTGGTTACAAAAGCTTTTTGGCAAGCACTTGCCGCACTCGGTCGTGTGAACCAAAAACCTATTAATAAATAGGAACACATTCCCACTAGTTCCCAAAAAATATAAATTTGTATCAAATTGGAACTAGTAACTAATCCTAACATAGAACTATTGAAAAAACTCATATAGGCAAAAAATCTCAAATATCCTTGATCGTGAGACATATAATTGTCACTATAAATAAGAACCATAATTCCAACAGTAGTAATTAATATTGACATAATAGAAGTAAGTGGATCGATCAAGTGTCCGAACTCTAAAGAAAAATCATTATTGAGGGTCCAAGACCATAGATATTGATAGATAAAATTTCCATTTATTTGCTGAATAGATAGATTGGCCGAAAATGCCATAGCTATACTTAGCATCAAAACACTTGGAAAAGCCCACATACGACGAATATTTTTTGTTGCTGTCGGAATAAGCAGAAGTCCAAATCCTATTAACATAGTAACTGGAAATGGAAGAAAGGGTATTATCCATGCATATTTATATGTATGTTCCATAAAAAAAACAAATTTTCATTTTTTTTTTTTTTTTTTTATAATTTAATTGTTTCCGATTCATCAATTCTTATCGCTTTTGAAAGGAACAATAAAAAAATCAACAAAAAAAGATATGAAAAACTCAACTATTTTTATTTTTCATTATTCTGACTTTTCTCAGATATTGGAAATATTCAAAAGTTCCAATTCAAATGATATGCCCAAATAGCTAGATAAGAGTAATTACTTAGTTATTAACTTTAACTAAAGAATTAACTAAAGAAAGATAGTTAATAAAATAAAAAAAAATGGGAAATATGAGATTTTGAATCATTCTACGACTATACTACCATCCTATTCTGGCAATATGTAATCATATCATATACTATAGTATAGTAAGTAAAAACAATCATACCAAAACAGTCGAATATAAATCATAGTATGCCTCAATAAATAGACTCAAAAAAAAAAGACCTAGTTATTCTAGTGATTTTCTTTGTAGTAATTACCTAGCTCATTGCGGAACTAATTGATTGGATTCCAATCCAATAAGAAAGTATCAGAAATATTCTAATACTCTTTATTTCGTATAGAACTGAAAAAAAAAAATAACTAAAAATTGAGGTTCTCCTTCTTAGGTAATAGAATGTCTTGTTTAACATATTAACCACTAATTGTAGTTTAAGTTTTAATTTAAATTATAGACACGGCAATATGAGCTTATTCAATTCCAAACTAATAGTCATAAAAATTCCTTTTCGAATTTCCCCCCCCTCTTTTCTTCTATTTTTTTGCCTAGTGTGTTAATATGTGACATTGTTATATATGTGACATGCATGTCATACATATATTTATATATAAATATATAAATAATATATTTATATTGTATGTTCTGAAAAAACTATTATCGACGAAATTAAGTTAAGTATAGAAAATGACTAAAAAGAACGATCTATTTTGAGCAATACATGTCTTTCACATACAACAATAAAAATGAGTAACTCTTTTTTTTTTTGAATGGCAGTTCCAAAAAAACGTACTTCTATATCAAAAAAACGTATTCGTAGAAATATTTGGAAGAAAAAAGGATATTTAGCTGCAATAAAAGCTTTTTCTTTAGCAAAGTCAGTTTCTACTGGAGATTCAAAAAGTTTTTTTGTGCGACAAACAAATAAGAAAATCTTGGAATAATCGGAATTTCCATGGCTAGAAGAATTTCCAATTTTGGAATATGAATAATTCCCTTTAACTAAATGTATTGATGTATTGAACTCAATACAATATTAGTTAGAACTAGCTGCTATGATATGTAGAATAAGAATTTCTCTATCTGTCGGTTCTAAGTATCATTATTTTTTTTTCATTCTAGTTTTTATTAGAATCTATTTATTAATTCGTGAGATGTTTTTTTCCTATTCATTTTCTTTTCACAATGGAAAAATCTTTGTTCATTCTATTTTTCCGTTGTGAAAAGAAAATTGTGATGGATGCGGAAACTCTTTTGTTTTATTATATGCTTAACTCAAGACCAAGTTGGTTTCATAAATAAAATATTATCATAATTTTATTTAGAAATTATGTACACAACAAACAACAAAAAGTATTATATTAATTTTATATTATATATTTTAATTAATTATTTTAATTAATTAATTAATACTTAATGATACTAAAAAAAGTATCCAAATTGTTAGAAAAATGACTTAAATTTAGTAATTGAATTGTGATACATATGAAATCCTATTTATTTTCTTTTTTTTTTCGTTTAGAAAAAAAATCTCTTTGACAATTTGTTTTTCATTTATCTGATTTCGTGGATTCAATTCAAAATAAATAAAAAATATAAAAAGAGGACAATTCACAATTCTTAGTTTCTGTTTCGACTGAAAACCAAATTTTTATTTCAAGTTACAAGTGTTCCGGGAGAACTTAATATACAGATAGTACGTAAAAGTGGATTCTTAAAACTGAACCTACGATGATATTAACCTAAGTAAAAATTATTGAAAATTCAAAGATGAATTTTAAAGAGCTCTTATTTATCAGTTCTAATATTTCCTAAACTATATTGAATCCTTGAATCTAGATCTAGACGATTCAACATGAATTGACTATTATTATTTCAAGTAAGCCGCTATGGTGAAATCGGTAGACACGCTGCTCTTAGGAAGCAGTGCTAGAGCATCTCGGTTCGAGTCCGAGTGGCGGCATACTGTAAAAAGAAACAATGGATCCTATAATGTATTTAATTCCCGATTTCCATTCTGTAATGGGACCTTTTTTATGTATGATATTTGTGACTTTAGAACATATATTAACTCATCTCTCTTTTTCGATCATTTCAATTGTGATTACGATTCATTTGATGACCCTATTAGTACATGAAATCATAGGGTTGCGTGATTCGTCGGAAAAAGGAATGATAGTTACTTTTTTTTCTATAACAGGATTATTAGTTACTCGTTGGATTTCTTCGAGACATTTTCCATTAAGTAATTTATACGAGTCTTTAATCTTCCTTTCGTGGAGTTTTTCCATTATTCATCTAATTTCCAAGATATGGAATCATAAAAATGATTTAAGCGCAATAACCGCCCCAAGTGCCATTTTTACCCAAGGTTTTGCCACATCGGGTCTTTCAAGTGAAATGCATCAATCGTCAAGATTAGTACCTGCTCTACAATCTCAGTGGTTAATGATGCACGTAAGTATGATGTTATTGAGCTATGCAGCTCTTTTATGTGGGTCGTTATTATCAGTCGCTTTTCTAGTCATTACATTTCGTAAAAACATCGATATTTTTTGTCAAAGAAAAATTTTCTTAATTAAGATTAAGTCATTTTTCTTTGACAAAATCGAATATTTGAACAAAAAAAAAAATGTTTTTAAACACACTTCTTTTGTTCCATTTCAAAATTATTACAAATATCAATTAACTCAGCGTTTGGATTATTGGAGTTATCGTGTCATTAGTTTAGGGTTTACCTTTTTAACCATAGGTATTCTTTCTGGAGCAGTATGGGCTAACGAGGCATGGGGATCTTATTGGAATTGGGACCCAAAAGAAACTTGGGCATTTATTACTTGGACCATATTCGCGATTTATTCACATACTAGAACAAATCAAAGTTTGCAAGGTACGAATTCGTCACTTGTAGCGTCTATAGGATTTCTTATAATTTGGATATGCTATTTTGGGATCAATCTATTAGGAATAGGTCTACATAGTTATGGTTCATTCACATTAACATCTAATTGAATAAATTCCATGAGGAATACATAAGACCGTCGTACAATACGTAAAGGAAAGTTTGTGCAGGTTTTTGAGAACCATTTGAATGATTCCTTGATTCAAATGGTTCTCAAAAACTCGGAATATATCTTATTATAATTCTAATTCACTTTATTTTTTGTGGTGTACAGCTCAAAAATCTTCAAATTCAAAATTATAAGACTTTGTTTTCTATCTGATTAATGAAAACTATCTATGAAAATAATTAGATAGGATAGCTTGTACCTTGTCAACTGATAGCGAAAGAACAAAATCAGGATAAATACCAATCCCTATTACGGGTAAAAAGATACAGATTGAAACAAATAGTTCTCGTGGTCCAGAATCCACAAAATTGGAGTTTGGAACATTGAATAGTTTGTATCCATAAAACATCTGACGTAACATAGATAATAAATAAATAGGAGTTAATATCATTCCAATTGCCATTACAAAGGTAATTAGTATTTTGGGCATTAAAAGATATTTTGGACTGGTAATTATTCCAAAAAATACTACTAATTCTGCAACAAAACCACTCATTCCTGGCAATGCAAGAGAAGCCATCGAGAAACTACTAAACATGGTAAATATTTTTGGCATTGGGATCGATATCCCCCCCATTTCGTCGAGATAAACAAGACGTATTCTATCACAACTCGTTCCTACCAAGAAAAAAAGTGCAGCACCAATAAATCCATGAGAGAGTATTTGTAAAACGGCTCCGTTGAGTCCCATGTCGGTTATAGAACCAATTCCTATAATTATGAAACCCATGTGAGATACAGAAGAATAGGCTATTCTCTTTTTTAAATTGCGTTGACCAAGAGAGGTTGAAGCTGCATAGATTATTTGTATTGTCCCTATTATTACCAACCAGGGAGAAAATATAGAGTGGGCGTGCGGTAATAATTCCATATTGATCCGAATCAATCCATATGCCCCCATTTTTAATAAGATTCCAGCTAGAAGCATACATGTACTGTAATGTGCTTCCCCATGGGTATCTGGTAGCCATGTATGTAGGGGTATAATCGGCGATTTGACAGCATAAGCAATAAGGAAGCCCAAATATAATATTATTTCTAATGTCACAGGATATGACTGATTAGCTAATCTTTCAAAATCCAATATCGGTTCATTGGAACCATATAAACCCATACCTAGAACTCCTATTAAGAGAAAAATGGAACCCCCCGCAGTGTACAAAATAAACTTTGTGGCTGAGTACAAACGTTTCTTTCCTCCCCACATGGATAAAAGTAAGTAAACAGGAATTAATTCTAACTCCCACATGAGAAAAAAAAGTAAAAGGTCTCGAGAAGAAAATAATCCTATTTGGCCACTGTACATTGCTAACATCAGGAAATAGAACAATCGCGAATTTCGAGTAACAGGCCAAGCTGCTAAAGTGGCTAAAGTAGTGATAAATCCTGTCAGTAAAATAGGTCCTATGGAAAGTCCATCGATTCCCAGTCTCCAGTGAAAATCAAAAACATTTATCCATTTAAAATCCTCCTCCAATTGAATTAATGGATCATCCAATTGGAAATGATAACAGAACACATAGGTTGTTAGAAGGAGTTCCAATAAGCATATACATATAGTATACCACCTAATTACCTTATTACCCCTATGAGGAAGAAAGAAAATTGAAGAACCCGCGAATATCGGCAAAACTACAAGTAGTGTTAACCAAGGGAAATAACTCGTGATAAAGACAAGATGCATTTTGACCAAAAAACCCGTGCTCGGAATAATATATTTTATCGAGTACGGGTTTTTGTCGGTAAAAAGGAATCAAATGATTCAAGTGGAGTTTTTTATAACGTATCAATAAGATAGACCCATGCTGCGAGTTGTTTCATGCCATAAATAAACACGGACACTCAAAAAATCTGTTGGACAAGCGGATTCACATCTCTTACAACCTACACAGTCCTCGGTTCTTGGCGCGGAAGCAATTTGCTTAGCTTTACATCCGTCCCAAGGTATCATTTCCAATACATCTGTGGGGCAGGCTCGTACACATTGAGTACACCCTATACATGTATCATAAATTTTTACTGAATGTGACATTGGGTCTATAAATTCCAGTTTTGAACATAAAAAATTTTCGATCTGGTAAAGTAAAATCAGGAGGAAATGAATTATATATTTATATTGTATTGTAGACACCAGACGAATCAATGGTTTATCAAAAAATCTAATGTTAAAAATCAATATATTTCTAAATCTGTTCATGAGAAAGGACCAAGATACTTTGATTTCCGTTTCAACAACCATGATTATACAAGTCACACATATGACTTCACATTGACATTGGCCAACAGATCATCAATATTTCAATAGTAATATAAAAATATATTACTATACATATTACTAAAAAAAAAAGAATAAAAAATGAAAGAATTTATATCTATATTTTATTTATATTATTTTATTATATTATTTATGTCTTTATTTATATTTATATGATAGTTATGACTAATTATTCAACAAATTTGATTGATTGATACGAGTTGATTTTCTGTTACGATAAATCGACGAAACAATAGCTAGCCCAATAGCTGCTTCCGCAGCCGCAATGGCTATAACAAAGATTGAGAAAATGTCTCCTTTTAATTGGCGACTATCAAATATATTAGAAAATGTTACGAGATTTATATTAACCGAATTTAGTATAAGCTCAAGACACATAAGTGCTCTAACCATGTTTCGACTTGTGATCAATCCATAGATACCGATAGAAAATAAGTAGACGCTCAAAAAAAGTATATGTTCAAACATCATTGGCTAACTCCTCATGAATCTCGATTCATTTCAATATGAACAACAATTCAACCGATTTGATTGACCAGAATCTAGTAATTACAGAAAAAAAAGGGTATCAGAAGTAGATTAAATGAAAAACTTTCCCTTTTTCATTGGATTTTAAATTTCTAATAATTGTATTAATTCTAAGTATTTCTTATTGACGAGCCATAGTAATTGCACCTATCAAAGAAACTAAAAGAATTATAGAAATGAGTTCAAACGGAAGATAAAAATCTGTTGATAAATGAATTCCAATTTGTTGAACGTTACTAATAAGGTCCTGTTCTATAATCTGATTTGATCTTGTAGTCCAAATAATTCCATACCATGACGTATCTAAGATAGTAGTAATTAGTGAAAAAAGAATACTTATACAAACCAGTGAAGTGACTCCATCTCCAACAGTCCAAAAATAGGAATCGTTCGAATATTCTGAACCATTCATGAACATAACAGCAAATATGATTAAGACATTTATGGCTCCTACATAAATAAGGAGCTGTGCGGCAGCTACAAAATAGGAGTTTGATAGAATATAGAATAAGGATATACAAACAAGAACCAATCCCAACGAAAAGGCAGAATAAATTGGATTGGTAAATAATACTACTCCTAGACCTCCTAATATAAGAACTGATCCCAGAAATACTACAAGTATATCGTGTATTGGTCCAGGTAAATCCATTATGTATAACAGATAAATAAGTCGAAATATTTCATGACCTTACTAAATAGTTTAGGAAAGAAAAGGGTGTTACCTTTATTTATTTTTTTTTATTGTATATGATGGGTTCCCAATTGAATTCAATCTTAATATGGATTAATGTAGATATAGATAAAGTTATTAAAGTTATTGGCCAATCCTACTTTCCTTTTTATCTATTTTCTATTTTTATCTAAAAGAAAAAAGAAAAGAATAGTTGGAATTTTCTATTTTAAAATCATCACTAAACCATATTCTCAGTTTAAAACAAAGAGTGATTCTCAACAATCAATAGTTATTATTTATAATTTCTGACCAACCCCCAAAAAGGGGCTTGGATCCTTTATATCAAAAGGAAATCTTAGTAATCAGTAACCGTTCTTGAATCAAGGGGGTTATCCTTGTCTATTTTGATTTGAGTCGAATTTATAACTGTTTGAATTGTGTAATCTCCAATTACTGGCATTGGTAACCGACCCAAAGCAATTTGATTATAATTCAATTCGTGACGATCATAAGTGGAAAGTTCATATTCTTCAGTCATTGATAAACAGTTTGTTGGACAATACTCGACACAGTTACCACAAAATATACAGACCCCAAAATCAATACTATAATTAAGCAATTGTTTCTTTTTAATATTTTTTTCAAATTTCCAATCAACAACGGGTAGATCTATGGGACATACACGAACACATACTTCACAAGCAATACATTTATCAAATTCAAAGTGGATTCGACCACGGAAACGCTCCGATGTGATCGATTTTTCATAAGGATATTGAATAGTTACAGGTAAACGGTTTGTATGGGATAAGGTAATTAGGAAACTTTGACCAATGTACCTTGCTGCTCGTATTGTTTGTTGACCATAATTTATGAACCCGGTCACCATAGGGAACATATTGTGGATCTCCGTGAATAAATTGATGTTTCTTTCTCTTGTTTGAGATCGATTATGAATCTAGAATATCGTTATCTTATTCTATTATTTATAGTATTTATAGTGAAACAAGTTGGGAAGAAGTTGTCAATAATAGATTACCCAGGGAAATAGGTAAAAGAAATTTCCATCCCAGATTTAATAACTGGTCCATTCTCATTCTAGGTAAAGTCCATCTTGCTGCGATAGGAATGAACAGAAACAAATAAGCTTTAGCTAATGTAATAAATATCCCAATTGTCATTCCAAAGACTCCATCCATTTGATTTATTCCGAAAAGTTCAGGAATAGATATATACGGAATAGAGAAATTCCACCCACCTAAGTAAAGAACTGTTATAAATAATGAAGAAACTAATAAATTTAGGTAAGAAGCAAGGTAAAATAAAGCGTATTTGATACCTGAATATTCCGTTTGATAACCTGCTACTAATTCTTCCTCTGCTTCTGGTAAATCGAAGGGTAATCTTTCACATTCTGCTAGAGAAGAAATTAGAAAAACAACAAACCCGATAGGCTGACGCCACAGATTCCACCCCCAAAATCCATATTTTGACTGCGCCTCAACTATATCAACTGTACTTAAACTGTTAGATAATCATAGTCGATAATAACATCACTGCTCGCATCGCTATTTCAAAACCGTACATGAGACTTCGGCTTCATACGGCTCCTCTATGGCCACAAATAAATGTAATAACTTGCTCGATATTATCTCCGTCCTTATTTGGATGGTAAATATACATCGGGAAGCCAAAAATTAGACCAATGAAATTCCGTCTGCTCAAATATAAAAGGTGCTTCCGAATTGATCTTATCCATTACAATTTTAATTTCTCTTTGTTTGGTAATAACTTAATCTTTTAATAAAATACTCGTTATATCAATAAATATGTTCTATCAATAACTATAAAGAAAGAATTGGGTATTAATTCAAAATTCATGATAAGAATTCTATATGTTATGTATAGATATGGATGGGGAAAATAATAAATAAAGATCCTTTGTATTATTCTTTATTCATTTTTCTCATTCTATTTTTGAATTCTATTTCTTTTGTTCCTGTTCTTCTTTCTCAGAGGGAGGGTACTCTGAAAAAAAAATAAAGGATTAATTCGTTTTTGATAGTCATTTCTTTAATCAGTGAATAGGAGCATACTCTAGATCGGAATCGTGGGGAAGTACTGCTTGGTCATTTCTACCAACTTAAAGTCCCCATTATGATTCGTTTTATCCAAAGTTTTATATAACAATACCGTTTTTTGATACCTTATATTATCTCTATTACTAATCCTTTGTGTACCTTGGTGTTCCTAACTGTTCACTGATTTTTGATTGATCCCCCGTATGGTAATACATATAAAAAAGTAGTAGAACCCCCATACGTTGATCTTTTGTACCCGCTTCAAGATATGAGAATTAGTCAAAGAATCTTAATCTTGGGGTAAACAGTTTATATACTGCTTATGTTTATATTCTTGTACATAGGGAATGAGATTTTCTCTTCTTACTGCAAATTTCTAAGCAGTTTGATTTTACTCATATAACTATCTAGTTTAACTCATCAACCCTAATGATGAATAAAAAATGAAAATATCCATTCAATATATTCAACCTCTTTACTTTATTTCTAGAGAGAAGGGAAAATAATCATGTTCCAACGAATCACACGTAGAGATATTGATAATACACATAGAGTTAATGGTATTTCATAACTAATAGATTGAGCAGCAGCCCGTAGACCACCTAAAAAGGAATATTTATTGTTCGATCCATATCCTGACATAAGAAGTCCAATAGGAGCAATACTTGAAATGGAGATCCATAAAAAAACACCTATACTGAGATCGGCTAAAATAAGGCGATATCCAAAAGGAATTACTAAATAACTTAGTAGAACTGATATGACCGCTATAGACGGTCCCACGCTAAACAAACGAATATCTCCTCTAGATGGAAGTAGGTCCTCTTTAAAAAGTAATTTAGTCCCATCTGCTAGAGCTTGAAGAATCCCCAACGGACCGGCATATTCAGGCCCAATACGTTGTTGTATTGCTGCGGATATTTCTCTTTCTAACCACACAATTACTAGGACCCCTATTGTGATTCCTAATAGAAGGGCGAAAATGGGAACAAAGATCCATATGAGTCCATAAACTTCTTTTAAGGATTCCAATCTAGAAAAAGAATTGATAGCTTGTACTTCTACTTCTGTCGTATCAATTATCATTTCAACGATCAACTTCTCCCATAATGATATCTATACTACCTAGTATCGTCATGATATCGGCCAATTTCATTCTTTTAACTAATTGAGGGAGAATTTGCAAATTGATAAAACCAGGTGGCCGAATTTTCCATCTCCAGGGGAAAACACTACTATCTCCTATCAAATAAATTCCTAATTCTCCTTTTGGGGCTTCTACTCTTACATAAAGTTCTTGTTTCGACAATTCAAAATTGGGTGAAAGTTTTTTAGTAATAAATCTATATTCAAAATTAGTCCATTCGGAATTTTTTGCTCTATCAAAGCGCCGGACTTCTAAATTTTCATAGGGTCCCCCAGGAATTCCTTCTAGAGCCTGTTGAATAATTTTTATAGATTCCTTCATTTCACCGATTCGGACTAAATAACGAGCTAGTGAATCTCCTTCTTTTTGCCATTGGATTTCCCAATCGAATTTATTGTAACACTCATAACTATCAACTTTACGAAGATCCCATTGTATTCCAGAAGCACGTAACATCGGCCCTGATAAACCCCAATTTATTGCTTCTTCTCCACCAATAATGCCCACTCCTTCAACTCGTCCCAAAAAAATGGGATTCCGTGTAATAAGTTTTTGATATTCAGCAATTCCTGTTAAAGAATAATCACAGAAATCCAAACATTTATCTATCCAGCCATAAGGAAGATCAGCAGCAACCCCCCCAATACGGAAATAATTATGCATCATTCGCATACCCGTAGCAGCTTCGAATAGATCATATAACAATTCCCTTTCTCTGAAAATATAGAAAAAGGGAGTCTGTGCGCCGATATCCGCCATAAAGGGCCCAAGCCATAATAAATGAGAAGCTATACGACTCAATTCCAGCATAATGACTCTAATGTAACTGGCTCTTTTAGGTACTTGAACACTTTCCAATCGTTCTGGTGCATTTACTGTTATTGCTTCTGTGAACATAGTGGCTAAATAATCCCACCGTGTTACATAAGGCAAATATTGTATAATTGTTCGATTTTCTGCTATTTTTTCCATCCCTCTGTGTAAATAACCCAATACGGGTTCACAGTCAATAACATCTTCACCATCAAGAGTAACGATCAGTCGAAGAACACCATGCATTGATGGGTGATGAGGACCCATATTAACTATCATGAGATCTTTTCTTGTAGCCGGTACAGTCATATCTTTTCTTCCTTAATTCATTATTCCATGAATTTATCAAACGAAGTTCATCAAAATGAAAAATTTAATAACTACTAATAACTAAAGAAAAAAATTCAAACCAACCTTCAAATTAACGAGTTTTTGACTCCCGAATACCTAATTGACCAATTAATTTCTTATAACGTACTCTATTTTTCTTTGACAAATAATCCAGTAGCCGTTGACGTTTTCCCAGAATTTTCCGTAGGCCCCTTTGTGATAAAAAATCTCTTTTATGTAATTCCAAATGTGAAGTGAGTCTCCGTATCTTATCCGTAAAACTGAATACTTGAAATTCAACAGATCCGCAGTTTTTTTCTTTTTCTTGTCGAATAGCTAAGATGAATGCATTTTTGACCATAAAAAACCAATATTTCTATTTTTTTCTTTTCCGTGTATTTTACCGATCAGGAAAAATAATAATAATTATTATACCAGTTAGTTCCAGTTATTTGAATCTAGTACAAAAAAAATGGGATTTCTTCATATACACTACTTAAAATTTATATTAATTTTATCCAAATCCAATTACAAATTTGATTTGGATAGAAAGGGATGATACATTTATCAGAATGTAACATGGTGTATGTGTATATCTTTCGGTTTTTATCCACTGAATATGGCATGCGATAGATATATAGGAAATATACTATTAACTAATTCTGAATTGTGGATACATATGTATTCTTGACATACTGAAATGACTACCGTTATTGGTATCAAACCAATAACGATTCATACAAGCTAAATCTTCTAATCGATAATTGGGCCAAAGAAACGATTTGAATTTCATGAATTTATTTGCATCTGTATTAAGATGCTTTTCCCCGTTTAAAAATTGTCCCCAGTTTTTTATGTTGTTTTGATTGCAAAATAGTGGATTTCGATTCACAACATTCCAATTCCGGGAATTGAAACAAATTAAAATTCTAAATTCTCTACGACGTCTGGGAGATAGAATATTTTCGGGAACAAGGAAATCAAAATGATTTCTGTTTCTATTCACAAGCATATTGCTGTGTTGTGCAATGGATCCATCAAAATTCTTTTTTTCAACATATCCACTTTTTATTATGCATTTTCCATTAGTTTGGCGCTTATTCTTATCAACCAATGAAATACCTATGGTTTGATATATAATAGATTTTCCATCCTTTTTCATAGATAAACGAATTGGTTCGATAATAAATATTCCTCTTTTTATCAATTCTGTAAGAGTTAGGTCTTTCTGAATCAACATTACATCCAGATGCATCTCTCCTCTTTGAATTGAGGATATAGCAATTTCTCTTGGATCTATCAGTCTAAGTAGGAGACAATATACCTTGATATTATTGATCATTCTTTGATTCAAGGAATCATCCCATCTTAATTGAAAAAGAAAATATTTTTTCAGGAAGAAATCCAGTTCTGCTTCTTTCTTGCTCTTGAATTGTTTTTTCTTTCTACCTTTTTTAATGTCTGCTCCCGTGTAATCTTCTTCAAGATTTTTCTTTTTGTTTTGTTTTCGTAGATCTGATACAAAATCTCCTTGACCTTGTTGTTTGTTTTTTTGGGGGTTGGAATTTTCTAATTCAAGATATTCTTTTTGATTAGCTAATATAGAAAGATTTTTTTTTTTATTTACGTCGATCTTTTCATTTTGACTAATATTTTTTTCATAAAAATGCAAATTAAAAATAAGTAATTTGATTGGTATGATCCACGGGTTAATCTTATACACATCAAAAAGTAGTACAAATTCTGGGAAAAACCAAGGTTCTAAATTTGATATGGTATGATATAACCTTTCTTGATTTATTCCTATCCAATCAAAAAAAAGATTTTTTTGATTGGATGGGTTGATTTTGTGATGAATCGTAAAAGAAAAAGGATCCTTTTTTTCAAATTTTTGAGAATTTTTAGTTTCAGTTTTAGCATTTTTATGAATCTTGGTGCCGGTATGCGTATTGGCCCAGGTCTCAATATCGATATTATTTCTAAGACAAAAATGGAGAATTCTACAATCAAAAAATTTTCTATCCATATTTTTGTCCATATCAAAAATAGATCTTTTTTCTAGATAATCACTAATAGATATACTTATCAATCTATAAAATGATTCGGATTTAAGTGTATTTGTATTGAAATTATATGGAATTTTTTTGTCCTCTATTTGTAATGTTGATCCAAAAATATACGAGTCCTTACTATTCCCATAATTTATATATTTATATGACAAAAGATCATATCCGTAATGTTTTTTCCATTTTTCTTTTTGACTTATCGATGAGTCCACTGCATAGTAATTTTGTTTCGTGTAATGAATTAATTGGTCTTTTTCTTTTTTATATAAATTTAATTTCATTGAGTCTTTCTTTTGAATCGTACGACATTGATTGACTTTATTTCGCCATTTTTTCGGTACTAAGTGATCCCACTTGGTCTGAGATAAATTGTATTGATAATGACCCCTTAACCAATTTTTCCATTTATTCATTCCAGACTTATGCATTTTTTTTTGCCTTGGTTTGGAATCAAATATTCCTCGTGTCGTACAATAATTCTTGATTATATCCCTAAGAAAAGGATAGGTGTGGTGATATTGAAGTACAGATTTCAAATGATACTTGTTAAGTAATTGATTTTGTGATAATTTGTAAAATACATAGGCTTGAGACAAAGAAGATAAGTCACAATTATTATTTCTAATATTTTGATTACTAATATTAGTATTCGAAAAATTAGAAAACGGATTTTTTATAATCGAAATAAAGTTCATTGTATTTTGATTTGTTTTCTCAATTCCTTCTTGATTTGTTTCAGCGTTGGAAATGGATTTGTTGATCATTTTTTTTGTTGATTCAAAGAAAAGTTGTGCATTGATCCTTGGAATCTTAATGATACATAGTAATATATCCATGTATATTTTTTCAACGAAGGATTTCATAAAATAATGTGATTTACGTATTACTCGGATATTTTTTCTTTTGAATATTTGCCAAATATCCTTCCTCGATTCCGATCTTTTATCATCACAAGCTCGAACTATTTTTTTCTTGCCTTTTGTGATTCCTTCTATTTGAGTCCTAATTGTGATTGTCTTATTAGCAAGATCTTTCATTTTTGTTTCTATGAGTGAATAATTTTCATTTACACAATTCACGGATCGAATTCGAATGGTCGATTCTCGGATAATCTTATTATTTATATTGGAATCTTTTTCGTTTTCATTCGATTCATATACTTTTACCTTTCTCAATTTCAATAAGAAAATGGGGTTTACTTTTTCAAGTTCTTTCATTATTAGGTTTATAACTAGAACTATTCTTGTTTTTTCTTTTGAAACTTTTATAAAACCTTTTATTCTTTCTTTGAAAACCCTTATAACTTGCAAAAATTGCCTTTTCGCTTTTCTCGTTTTTTTTTCGAGTTCGTTAAAAATGGGTTCAAAAAAAGAAGGTCGTTTTCGGGGAGACCCAAAAGGTAGTTCTGCTTCCCTTCCCCAGACTGTTAAAAAACAAAAATTGTCTTTTTTCTCCTTTTTCCTTATTTTCTGATCTCTATCTCTATGATGAGATCGTACTTTAGATCTTTGCCAAGGTTTCAGACAGAAAGGAAATAGAATTTTTATCTGAATACCGTCTGTTAACCAATTTTGGGGAAATTCTGTTTCTGATAATTGAACGCCATTATAGGTACATTTAACATGAATTTCTGTATTCCATTCCTTCAAATCCTCGTACCATTCGGGGAATTGCAATAATAACATACGACCAATATTTTTAGCTATTATCAATAAGGGTAATATAACGTATTTTCTAAGAAAAGATTGGGTTACTAACATGAAACCTCTTATTGCTTGAGTAAATATAAAGATATCCCAAGCTTCTGATATTGCTATTCGTTCATTTTCTTCTTTTTGCTCTTCGTTTGTTTTATCCTTTTCTTTTGTCTCTTCCTCCTCAAAATAAGAAATTTGCAATTCTGGGTTTTCCCCTACCCAATTCCTAAAAATGTGATTAATCATTTTAGAGATATCAAAAAACGAAAAAAAAAATGTTTTGTCTATGCGATCAAAAAAAAGTGGAGAATGCACATTTGCTTGAAACATTTCCCAAATAACTGTTTTACGTCTTTGAGCACGCATGGATCCTTTGATTATACCCCGTCGAAAATCCGATTGTTGTGAGTAACGTATCAAAGCCACTTCCTCTTCTTCATCATTAGTGCTATTATTACTAGTATTATTATTACTAGTACTGGAATTAGTACTCTGATCGTTATCAGTATAAATTACCACGCGTTTGCCTTTTCTTAAACGAATTTCGGAATCTTCTGTCAATTCTTCTTCATTTTCTTCTTCCTCTTCTTCTAAATCATCTGTCAATTTGTATGACCAACGAGAAACCCTTTTACTGATTTCTTCCATTCCAATGGATTTCCTTCTAATTGTTGTTAGATCATTTGGATCAGTTGAAATTACATCGAATATAAATTTCAAAGATTTTGCTTGACTTTCTGAATCAATTCGTCGTGCGTGTTCAAAAGAGAATTCATCGATTGAGGTTAAGGAATTCCCAATCGAATTCAATAAAAATTTCCCGCTAAAGCCAAACGTATTCTTTTGATGTTCTAATTCTCGAGAATCATTATGAAAGAGACCATGAATCTTATTTATCCAAAACATTTCTACGGAATCCGCTGTGGAAGTTATTAAATCGTTCATGATTGCACATGAATCAAATTTTTTTATTGTTCCTCGATAAGGTCCATTCAAAAAAGGATCATACCTTTTTGGCAAGTATTCTTGTTCATTCTCATCATCGCATAATCTGGTCCTTTTTTCTAGCATATCTAAAGCAAGAGATCCTTTCTCTTTTTCTAGAATTTTTATTCGACTTATCAATTCATTGTTCAAGTTGTATTTTTTTTGTTCATTGGTATGAACCCAATAATTATACAAGTCCTCGGGGGATAGTTTTTCTGTCGTGTACAAAGAAATTTTTCGTTCTATCATTTCTGAAAAAGTCGATAAACTTGGTGGATATGTAAAAGATATTATTTGTTTTCCATCACTTGGGCATATATAAAAAAAATATTGTGACATTTCATTCCGTATAGCATTTTCAAATCGATCATTTTTTATATATCTATATGGTCGATTCCATCGTTTATAATCGAAAAGAAAAGTTACAATAGGTTTTTCAAACCAAAAAGAATTTTTTTCATTTTTCTCTTCTTTTTTTAAGTTAAGTTTTACCAATTCCAAATTATCTTGATGAGTATCAAGATAAAAATCCTCGTAGTCTGGGCTATCTTTGTCTTCTTCGTAAGTTGTTTCTACATCGTTTTCTTCTTTTCTTTCTCCCCTTTCTTCCGTTTCTTTCAGTTTCTTAGTGACAATAGGCGACGGCATTCTGCCTAAATAGTAGACACAGGTGATAAATAAGAGAATACTAAAGATTCGAGCCATAGAATTTCTCAATTCTGACACAAGGTACTTATTATTAGATCGAATCGAATGATTTTGCCGTATCCAGAATAATACCAAGCCAACCCATTTCATGAATAAAATGTGACCAATTAACCAACCAACAAAACTACTTGTTACAAATAACATCTTGTTGTTGCATCGAAACATATAAATGTTGACTAATCTGGCTAACGTTGAACTTGGTAAAATGAAATGGTTGAATAATTGAAAAATTAGATTATTTAGGAATACACATTGAATGCTGAGATTACGCATGGAATTTCTGGTAGTAGATCCATAATAAAAAAAGTTTTTGTGATTGTTCCAGAAGAAATGAAACAAAAGATACGGTAGAACTAGGACAGTTATTGTATGAGGTCTACCCAATGCTAGATGCAGAGGCGCATAATAGATCGATATGAACATCATGAGCTGCCCCGTAATAAAACC